ATGCACAATATTTTAATAATGTAAATATATGCAAATTAACTTTTTGTACACATCTTAGGGGTTTCCTCCTGGTTTCGGGGTTTGACAGGAAATGATAGTGATCCCTGGGGTGAAGGGGGGCAGGGGGGTTTAGCGCGCGTAAGCCGTTTCCAAGCCCAAAAAGTTGCAACAAGAAAGCAAGGGGTTAAATTATGGTCTTATGCACTTGATATCACTTATGTGGTTCTTTAGTGAATATCTTTAAAACTCGAACAGTTATCGCGACATCAACGGGATAGCTCCACCCTCTTGGTAAGGTCTACATGCACTTGCAAATGCCAGGGGAATGGAAAGAGAAAAAAAAGGGAACCCTATGCGCAATAGTGAACGCCCGGCTTGGTGGGTAACGGGTAATATGGTTACCACCGTTAACCAAATGCCCCTTAGAAGGAGCGCATCGCGTAGGGGGATTATCTCGGGAAATGGCCCTGAAGTAGGAACCAAATGCCAGGAATAGTTCACTAATAGCGACCCCCACGATATATGGACCTGACCCTCACGAATAATTAACAAATAGACAACACCGGTTGGTGGTTTCTTACTACATTAAGATTTGGAGTTCGTTAATAAGTTGGGCTGGAATATGAAGGTCATTAATACAATTTTGTTAATTATTCTATTTTGGTTGGGTTAATTCCATTATCAGTTAATTTTTAATTTTTAGTACATGTTCTCCTTCAAATACATTTATCTTGTGTGTTTACATGAAATTAATGGTGTTAATACATATATATTCCTACTGCATATGTTATATATACCATATTATGCATCTCCCCCCAGCGTCTGCCCCACTTAAAAAAGTACATAAGTGTGGCGCGCGGCCGGGGTCAGAGGGTAGTTTAGTTTAGAACCTTAGCTTTGGGAGTTAAGGGTGAGAGTTAAAATCTCTTTCCTCTGAGCACTAGGGAGGGGTTTAACCTCCAATCTCCGGATTACAAGACCGGCGCTTTAACGCTAAGCTACTAGGGCATGCTCATTCAAGGGCTTTATTTTCTGCTCAGCCTACCGTGGGGGCAAGAACCAGGAAAATGGCAAAATAGATGGTGGATGCTACCTGACCAATAATAATGTAAGGGTGTTCTACGGGCATACCCCCGATTCATGTGAGAACAAGGACATCGGCTACCAAAGCTCAGAATAAAAATTGGGTAAGGGGCCGAAAGGTTAGGCCTCGCTGCTTGGAGGTGTGAAGGATGGGGACAACTATTAGGACCAGGATGGAGAATAGTAAGGCGAGCACTCCGCCCAGTTTGTTTGGAATAGAGCGGAGGATGGCATAAGCAAAAAGGAAGTATCATTCTGGCTGAATATGTGGTGGTGTAACCAGAGGGTTGGCGGGAATAAAATTTTCTGAGTCCCCGAGGAGGTTTGGTGAAAAGAGGGCAAGAGATGTGAGGGCTAAAAGGAGGGCCACAAAGCCTAGGAGGTCTTTGTACGAAAAGTAGGGGTGGAAAGAGATTTTATCGGCGTCCGAGTTCAAGCCGGCGGGGTTGTTAGAGCCCGTCTGATGAAGGAAAAGCAAGTGAAGGACTGTTGCACCAACAATTACAAAGGGAAACAAAAAGTGAAAAGCAAAGAATCGGGTTAGGGTGGCGTTGTCAACGGAGAAACCCCCTCAGATTCATTGAACGAGGTCGTTCCCAACGTAGGGGACGGCCGAAAGAAGGTTGGTAATCACGGTAGCTCCTCAAAACGACATCTGTCCTCAGGGGAGGACATACCCAACAAAGGCCGTCATTATTACCAGGAGGAGGAGTACAACCCCAATGTTTCAGGTTTCCTTATAAAGGTAAGAACCGTAGTAAAGGCCTCGTCCGATGTGCAGGTAGATGCAGATGAAGAAGAACGATGCGCCATTAGCATGCATGTTTCGAATTAGTCACCCGTAGCTGACGTCTCGGCAAATATGGGTAACAGATGAAAAAGCAGTGGAGATGTCAGAAGTGTAGTGCATGGCAAGGAATAAACCTGTGAGGATTTGACTTGCTAAGCAGAGCCCCAGAAGGGAGCCGAAGTTTCATCAAACTGAAATGTTTGAGGGGGCTGGAAGATCGACTAGCGCGTCGTTGGCGATTTTAAGGAGGGGATGGGTCTTTCGTAGGTTGGCCATTAAGGGTTCCTGTAGTTGAGTTACAACGGTGGTTTTTCAAGTCACTGGTCCTGGTTAGAGTCCTGGTGGGAATTATGACTTATCTTGTTTCTTTGTTTTTGTTTGGGCTGGTGTTGGGTCTGGTGGCTGTGGCATCTAATCCGGCGCCCTACTTTGCGGCACTGGGGTTGGTAGTAGCTGCGGGGGTCGGTTGTGGGGTATTAGTGGGGCACGGAGGCTCTTTTCTATCACTAGTGTTGTTTTTAATTTATTTAGGGGGAATGTTGGTTGTATTTGCCTATTCTGCTGCTTTAGCAGCGGAACCATTTCCGGAGTCATGAGGGGACCGGTCGGTGCTCGGTTATGTATCAGCTTATTTTGTGGGTGTGTTGGCAACCGCTGGGATATTCTGAGGAGGATGGTATGAGGGGTCCTGGACAGTGGTAGATGAGTTTAAAGATTTGTCGGTTTTTCGGGGAGATACAAGTGGCGTAGCAGTGATGTATTCCTCTGGGGGAGGAATGTTGGTGGTATGTGCATGGGTATTACTGTTAACACTGTTTGTAGTTTTAGAGTTGACTCGCGGCCTAAGTCGGGGGAGTCTTCGGGCAGTTTAATAGGTGGGAAGAAAAACTGCTAAGGTAGTGGAGAGAAAAAAGAGGGTTAAATAGGTCTTAACTATTCCTCGCTGAACATGAGTTGCCCCTGAGATCAAGGGGAGGTTAGTTGAGACAATTGCCTTTGGGCCCACCTTTTCAAATCATGTTTGGTCAACGCTCTGAGAGGCAATGGCCTGGCCAAGGGTCAGGTTAAGCTTGGGGGTGAGTCGATGAATAATTGCTGGAAAATAGCCTAGTATATTCGAAAAGTTGTGAGGGGCCAAAGTAGGTGTTGGTTTAAACTGTTTTCCCGTCAGAGAGGCAAGTTCCAGGGCAATAATTAAGCCCATGATGGATACAAGGAGGGCACTAAGCTTCAGCAGAGGAGGTATAGTTATAATGGGAGTTTTAGAGGGGAGAAAATTTGAGGTAAGGACAAGTCCCGCTAGAATGCTTCCCCAGGCTAGCCGCTTGATGGGGTTGATGACAGAGGGGTTGTTTTCGTTGATGGGGGAGAGAGGTGCAAATCGGGGGTGTCCTATAGACACGAAGAAAATTACTCGGAGGCTGTAGATTGCGGTAAAAGAGGTGGCGATTAGGGTAAGGGTTAGGGCCCAGGCGTTAAGGTAGGATGTGTTCAGGGCTTCAATGATGGCATCTTTGGAAAAAAAGCCGGCTAGGAAAGGGGTGCCAGTTAGTGCAAGGCTACCAATTGTTATGGCAGTGGAGGTGAAGGGGGTCAGTCGATGTATACCTCCCATTTTCCGGATGTCTTGCTCATCATTAAGGCTGTGAATGACAGAGCCGGAGCAAAGAAATAGTATTGCTTTGAAAAAAGCGTGGGTGGAGATGTGAAGAAAGGCGAGCTGGGGTTGGCCCAGTCCAATTGTGACCATTATAAGGCCAAGTTGGCTGGAGGTCGAGAAGGCGACAATCTTCTTGATATCATTTTGTGTTAGAGCACATGTTGCTGTGAAAAGTGTGGTGAGAGCTCCAAGACAAAGGCATGTGGTTAGTGCGAGTTGGTTATTAGCTATCAGGGGGCTAAGGCGGATAAGCAGGAAAATGCCTGCAACAACCATAGTGCTGGAGTGCAGTAGGGCAGAGACCGGCGTGGGGCCCTCCATCGCTGATGGGAGCCATGGGTGAAGGCCGAACTGGGCGGACTTTCCGGTGGCAGCAACAATTAGGCCTAAGAGAGGGAGTGTGAGATCGGTGTCCTTCGAGGCGATGAAGAGCTGCTGAAGTTCTCATGAGTTTAGGTTGGTGGCTAGTCAGGCCATGCTGAGGATCAGGCCAATATCTCCGACTCGGTTGTATAGGACAGCTTGCAGGGCGGCGGTGTTGGCGTCGGCCCGGCCATACCACCAGCCGATAAGTAGAAAGGACATAATGCCTACCCCCTCCCACCCAATAAAAAGTTGAAACATATTATTGGCTGTTACCAAGACAATTATAGCGACTAAAAAAAGTAGAAGATATTTGAAGAATCGGTTCATTTGGGGGTCCGAGTGCATGTACCAAGACGCAAACTCCAAGATAGACCATGTTACGTAAAGGGCAATGGGAGTAAAAATTGTTGAGTAGTGGTCAAATTTAAAGCTTAGATTGATATCAAAAGTAAGGGTATTCATCCAGTGTCAGTTAGTGACAATGGTTTCTGCCCCTTCGTCTAGAAAAATAAATAGGGGTAATAAACTAACGAAAAAAGCTGTTTTTACTGCATTCTTGACATGGGTTTCTGCTCACTGAGATGGGCGGGGGGAAGGGGCTAAAGTAGTAAAAAGAGGGTAAATAAGAAGGACAAAAATTACTATTAGGCTGGAGCTTATAATAAGGGTGGTTGGGTGCATAGCACATACTTGGATTTGCACCAAGAGTTTCTGGTTCCTAAGACCAGCGGATGAGCTGTTATCCTTTATGAGCTCGAGTGAGCCGTGGAGTCTAACCATGGGGCTGGAGGATTAGCAGTCACCAGTGCCTCGGGCCTCTCTCGGTAGACAAGGGGGGTTCAACCCCTGCTTCTAGAATCACAATCTAACGTTCTAATTTAACTATGTCTACAAAATGATCAGCCTCATACTAACTCCGGCTTCATGATTAGAAGGACTACTGGGATGAGATGTAGTGCCAAAAGCAGGTGTTCTCGGGTGTGGGAGGGAGGAATAGCAATGATGTGCGAGGGCAAAGGTCCGCGTTGGCTGACCAGAAATAGGTATAGCGAATAGGCGGCGGTGATTAAAGTTCCAACTCCGGTGAGGGCAAGGGTTCAGTTTGACCAGTTGAAGAGCGAGGTAATAATAATTAGTTCCCCCATCAAATTAGGTAAGGGAGGAAGTGCGAGATTTGCAAGGTTGGCAATAAATCACCAGGTTGCTATAAGGGGAAGTACCATTTGTATTCCTCGAGCGAGTAGTATAGTTCGGCTGTGGGTGCGTTCGTAGCTAGTATTCGCCAGGCAGAACAAGGCGGACGAAGCAAGACCGTGTGCAATTATGAGGATAATTGCACCTGTAAACCCCCAGGGGGTTTGGATAAGAATTCCCCCCGCCACCAGGCCCATATGGCTAACAGATGAGTATGCAATAAGTGATTTAAGGTCCGTTTGTCGAAGGCAAATAGAGCCAGTTATAATAATTCCCCAGAGAGCTAAGACAAGAAAAGGGTAGGCCAGTTCCTTAGTGAGGGGATCGAGAACTAGTATTATCCGCATCATGCCGTAGCCCCCAAGCTTTAGTAAAACGGCAGCGAGTACTATTGATCCAGCGATTGGGGCTTCTACGTGGGCTTTAGGAAGTCAAAGGTGTACACCATAAAGCGGTATCTTAACTAGGAAAGCAAGCAAGCAAGCCGCTCACCACAGCTTGTCGGCTCAACTGGTGAGGCCTAAAGGACCAGAATATTGAAGAGTTAACATGGACAAAGATCCTGTGTCGCTTTGTAGGAGGAGGAGGGCAACGAGAAGGGGGAGGGACCCGGCCAGGGTATAAAACAGGAAGTAAGTGCCGGCGTTTAGCCGTTCCGTTTGATTTCCCCAGCGTGTAATAATAATTAGGGTAGGGAGAAGGGTGGCCTCAAACATAACATAGAACATGATAACCTCAGTGGCCCCAAAAGCTAGGATCAGAAACACTTGCAAGGAGGCAAGGAGGGACACGAGGGCTCGTTGGCGGTTTACAGGTTCAGAAGAAGTGTGATTTTGGCTTGCTAAAATTATTAGGGGAAGAAGTCAGCAGCTAAGTACGAGAAGAGGTGTTGAGAGGGGGTCTGTAGCAATATAAAGATTGGCTGAAGACCAGCCGGTTTCAGAGGTGCATTTGAATCAAGATAGACTAGCAAGAGCAATAAGAAGACTTTGGGTGACGGAGGCGGACCATAGTCATTTGGCGGGGGATAGCCAGATGGTGGGAAATAGCATAAGCGTTGGGATGAGAATTTTTAGCATTGTAGGAGGTTTAGGCTTTGTAGTCGGTCGGTGCCGTGGGTTCGGGCAGTAGCTACTAACAGGGCAAGGCCTGCGGCAGCTTCACAGGCGGAAAAGGCAAGGAGAAGTATAGGGGCAGAAGAGTAGCCGGTAGAGTCTAGTTGTAGGGTCCATAGAGAGAGGGCGATAAAGAGAGAGAGCATTATTCCTTCCAAGCAGAGAAGGGCGGAAAGGAGGTGCGTGCGGTGAAATGCTAGTCCTATCAATCCTAGAACAAAGGCTGAGGTGAAGCTAAAGTGTACGGGGGTCATAAGGCAGTCATGGACTTAAACCATAATTATCTGAGCCGAAATCAGGAGTCTTATTTTGGACTAACAGCCTATTCGGCCCACTCCAAGCCGCCTTGTGTTCACTCATATACAAGGCCAAGAGTTAGGAGGGTTAAAACGGCCACGGCCCAGGCAAAGGTAGCAGAAGGTATTGTCAGTTGATCTCCTCAAGGAAGAGGTAGAAGAAGGGCAATCTCCAGGTCGAAAAGCAGGAATAAAATTGCGACAAGAAAGAACCGCATAGAAAAAGGGAGGCGGGCTGACCCGAGGGGGTCAAAGCCACACTCGTAAGGTGACAGTTTTTCGGCGTCGGGGGTGATTTGTGGGAGTCAGAAGGAAACTAGAGCGAGTACGGCTGAAAGGGCGGCTGTAATAGTAATTACTGTTGCGATTAAGTTCATTATCTTTCCTTGGATTTTAACCAAGACCGTGTGATTGGAAGTCACTTATACTAATGTTGATACTAGAAAGATTATGAGCCTCATCAGTAGATAGAGACGTATAGGAAGAGTCAGACTACGTCAACGAAGTGTCAGTATCATGCGGCTGCTTCAAATCCGAAGTGGTGTCCAGATGTAAAATGGTACTGGACTTGTCGGAGCAAGCAAACAGCTAGGAAAGTGGAGCCAATAATGACGTGTAGGCCGTGGAAGCCTGTGGCTACAAAGAATGTTGATCCGTAAACTCCGTCTGCAATGGTAAAGGGGGCATCATAATACTCTAGCGCTTGGAGAAAGGTGAAGTAGAAACCTAGAAGAATGGTTAACCCCAGTGACTGGATGGCTTGCTTCCGTTCACCCTCTATGATGCTGTGATGTGCTCAGGTCACGGTAACGCCAGAGGCCAACAGGACTGCTGTGTTAAGGAGGGGCACTTCGAAGGGGTCGAGGGTTGTAATTCCTGTGGGAGGTCAGCAGCCTCCTAACTCAGGGGTAGGGGCAAGGCTGGAGTGGTAGAAAGCTCAGAAGAAGCCGAGGAAAAAGAATACCTCGGAGGTAATAAAGAGGATTATTCCATATCGGAGGCCCTTTTGTACGGGCGGTGTATGATGTCCTTGGAATGTCCCTTCTCGGATAATGTCTCGTCATCATTGGTACATTGTTAGTAATAACAAAACTGTGCCTAGTGTCATCAGTGTCATGGAGTGAAAGTGGAATCAGATTGCGGTGCCAGATGTGAGGAGGAGGGCGGCGATTGCCCCTGTTAAGGGTCAAGGGCTGGGGTCTACTATGTGGTATGCGTGTGCTTGGTGGGCCATTAGACGTTTTCTTGTAGGTACAGGCTTAAAAGAAGTACGAAGACGTAAGCCTGGATCATGGCGACGGCGACTTCTAGTAAAGTGAGAAGAAATAGAACTGTTGCGGTGAGAATTGCAACTGTTGGTATTAAGGGAAGGAGAACAAAAGCAGCGGTGGCAATAAGTTGAATGAGCAGATGCCCAGCGGTTAGGTTAGCAGTAAGCCGGACCCCTAGGGCTAACGGGCGAATAAAAAGGCTGATGGTTTCGATAATAATGAGGACGGGAATTAGGGGAACGGGGGTTCCTTCCGGGAGGAGGTGACCTAAAGCGGCGGTCGGTTGGTTACGCATCCCAATAATCACTGTTGCAAGTCAGAGAGGGACGGCAAGACCCATATTGAGAGAAAGTTGAGTCGTAGGTGTAAATGTATAGGGAAGAAGGCCCAACATGTTTAGGCTAATGAGAAAGACCATAAGTGAAGTGAGTATAAGAGCCCACTTGTGTCCTCCTAGATTTAGGGGGAGAAGAAGCTGCTGAGTGAAACGGTTAATAAACCAGCCTTGAAGGGTGAGGAGTCGGTTGTTTAATCAGCGGGAGGAGGGGGTTGGAAACAAGATTCAGGGGAGAGTTAGGGCAAGGGCCATTAGGGGTAATCCTAAGAATGTGGGGCTTATAAATTGGTCAAAGAAGCTTAGTGTCATGGTCAGGATCAGGATTCAGGCTTAGCTTTTTCAGTGCTTTGCGTTGTTGGCTCGTTTGGGAAAGTGTGGCCAAGGACTTTAGGGGGAATAACCGTTAAGAAGATAAGTCAGGAGAAAGTTAGGATGGCAAATCAGGGGGCGGGGTTTAATTGAGGCATGTCACTAAAGGTGATTGGGGGTCACCATTCTTTAGCTTAAAAGGCTAACGCTTTACCCGGTTAAGCTTCTTAGTGAGGCGTCTTCGAGCATTAGGGAGGATCAGTTCTCGAAGTGTTTTAGAGGAACCGCTTCAACGACGATGGGCATAAAGCTGTGGTTTGCTCCACAAATCTCGGAGCATTGACCATAAAATACCCCTGGGCGAGAGGCGATAAAAGCGGTCTGATTTAGGCGCCCTGGGACAGCGTCCATTTTTACCCCGAGGGCTGGGACAGCTCAGGAGTGGAGGACGTCTTCTGCAGAAACAAGAACTCGGATTGGGGATTCTACTGGAATAACCATGCGGTGGTCGGCTTCCAGAAGGCGAAACTGACCAGGTGCAAGGTCTTGGGTTGGGATCATGTAGGAGTCAAAGCCAAGATCTTCGTAGTCTGTATATTCGTAGCTTCAATACCATTGGTGGCCTATGGCTTTGATAGTAAGGTGGGGGTCATTAATTTCATCCATAAGGTAAAGAATTCGTAGGGAGGGCAGGGCAATAAGGATTAAAATTACAGCAGGGAGGACCGTTCACACGATCTCAATTTCCTGGGAGTCCAGGATGTATTTGTTTGTCAGTTTCGTAGAAACCATTGCTACGATAATATAAAGGACTAAAGTGCTAATAAGAAAGACAATTATTAGCGCATGGTCGTGAAAATGAAGAAGTTCTTCTATTACAGGGGAGGCCGCGTCTTGGAATCCTAATTGTGAGGGATGTGCCATTCTAGCATAAGCTCAAGACACGCGGGGCTCTATCCCGCAACTCTGCCTTGACAAAGCAGTGTAATAGCCATTGTTACTAGTGTCTTATAAAGAAAGTGGCAGAGTGGTTATGTGGTTGGCTTGAAACCAGCACATGGGGGTTCAATTCCTCCCTTTCTCGTTAGTGGGCTTGAACTTGTACAAAAGCAGGCTCCTCAAAAGTATGGTAAGGAGGAGGGCAGCCGTGAAGTCATTCTACGTTTGTAGCGGTAAGTTCAACAGACAGGACTTCTCGTTTGGCAGCAAATGCTTCCCAAAGAATGAACAGGAACATGATTACAGCTACCAAGGAGATTAAGGAGCCGATTGATGAGACGGTGTTTCACAGGGTGTAAGCGTCCGGGTAGTCTGAGTACCGGCGTGGCATGCCTGCCAGGCCTAAGAAATGCTGTGGGAAGAAAGTAAGATTTACCCCAATAAACATGACCCCAAAGTGGATTTTAGTTCAGGTGCTATGGAGCGTGTAGCCGGAGAAAAGAGGGAATCAGTGGACGAAACCAGCTAGAATTGCGAATACGGCCCCCATAGACAAGACGTAGTGGAAATGTGCTACTACATAATATGTGTCATGTAGCACAATGTCAAGGGAGGAGTTGGCTAAAACGATTCCTGTTAGCCCGCCTACAGTGAATAGGAAAATAAAGCCTAAGGCCCATAAAAGGGGAGTTTCTCACTTAATTGATCCGCCGTGGAGGGTGGCCAGTCAGCTAAAGACTTTTACCCCCGTTGGGATGGCGATGATTATTGTGGCTGAGGTAAAGTATGCTCGGGTGTCCACATCTATCCCTACAGTAAACATGTGGTGAGCTCATACAATGAAACCTAAAAGGCCGATTGCCATCATAGCTCAAACCATTCCCATGTAGCCAAATGGTTCTTTTTTACCTGAGTAGTAGGCTACAATATGGGAAATCATGCCAAAGCCTGGTAAAATAAGAATATAAACTTCGGGGTGGCCGAAGAATCAAAATAGGTGTTGGTAAAGAATGGGGTCTCCCCCTCCAGCAGGATCGAAGAAGGTTGTGTTTAGATTTCGGTCTGTTAGAAGTATTGTGATTCCGGCAGCAAGGACAGGAAGCGAAAGGAGAAGAAGTACAGCAGTGATTAAGACGGCCCATACAAATAAGGGGGTTTGGTACTGTGAGATAGCTGGGGGCTTCATGTTAATAATTGTTGTAATGAAGTTGATTGCGCCTAAAATTGAGGAGATCCCTGCAAGGTGAAGGGAGAAGATGGTTAAATCTACGGAGGCCCCAGCGTGGGCTAAATTACCGGCTAGGGGTGGGTAAACCGTTCAGCCTGTGCCTGCCCCAGCTTCAACGCCTGAGGAAGCAAGTAGAAGAAGAAATGAGGGGGGGAGGAGTCAAAAGCTCATATTATTTATTCGAGGAAATGCCATATCAGGAGCCCCGATCATAAGTGGGATTAATCAGTTTCCGAAACCCCCAATCATAATAGGCATTACTATAAAGAAAATTATTACGAAGGCATGTGCTGTGACGATTACATTATAAATCTGGTCGTCACCCAGAAGGGCTCCCGGCTGGCTCAGCTCTGCCCGAATTAACAGGCTCAGGGCTGTGCCAACCATGCCGGCCCAGGCACCAAATACCAGGTAGAGGGTACCAATATCTTTGTGGTTAGTTGAGAAAAATCAGCGTGTAATTGCCACAGGTAAGGTGGCTGAGCATTTAAGCGGTGGATTGTAGCCCCATAAACGGAGGTTTAAGTCCTCCCCTTATCAAGCCCTGTGGTGTCAACACGTCAGATTGCAAACCTGAAGAAGTAGACTACCGTCTGCCGGGGCTTTTCCCCGCGACGCTCCCGGCAGCGGGAAGAGTAGATGAATGCTCGCTGGTTTGAGCGTTTAGCTGTTAACTAAAAGTTTGTGGGATCGAAGCCCTCTCATCTAGGAAGGCTTTAGCTTAATTAAAGTGTCTGGGTTGCATTCAGAAGATATGGGATAAAGTCCCGTAAGTCTTATCAGGGGCTGGGGGATTTTAACCCCCGCTTAAAGCTTTGAAGGCTCTTGGTCTAGCGCTATCCTAAGCCCCTTAGGGGTTGAGAAGAGCTGAAACGGCAGGGGTGAGGGGGAGCAGCGCTAAGGCTGCCATCGTGACAGTGGCTAGGGGGAGATAAAGTTGGTTGGTAGATACCCGTCATGGGGCGGTGGCGGGAGTGGTGTTGGGAGAAATAGTAAGGGATATGGCGTAGCAAAGACGTAGGTAGAAGTAAAGGCTCAAAAGGGCTGTGAGTGCAGCAATGGTGGCAGTTAATGGGAGGCCCTGTTTTGTTAGTTCTTGCAGAATTAGTCATTTAGGCATGAAACCCGTCAGTGGGGGAAGGCCCCCCAGCGAAAGGAGAACGAGGGAAGCGAGGCCTACCAACGCTGGGGCCTTTGCCCAGGCGGTGGCTAGTACACTAATGCTAGTTGAGCAAGTGGTGTTGAATGTCAAAAAAGCCGATGCAGTTATGAGGATATATGTTAACAAGGCAAGCAGGGTAAGAGAAGGGGCAAACTGAAGGACTAAAACTATTCATCCTAAATGAGCAATTGAAGAGTATGCTAGAATTTTACGGAGCTGTGTTTGATTGAGGCCTCCCCAGCCGCCAACTAGAGTTGACGAGATGCCCAAAGTGGTGAGGATAACTGGGTCGGCAAAAGGCGCAACCTGAATAATCAGGGCAAAAGGGGCAAGTTTCTGTCAGGTGGACAAAAGAAGGCCCGTGGATAAGTCCAGACCCTGGATTACCTCGGGAAGCCAAAAGTGGACTGGGGCAAGGCCAACTTTGAGAGCAAGTGCCATAAATGCGGTAGTGGCAGCGACTGGGTGGGAGAGTTGTTGAATATCTCACTCTCCTGTAAGTCAAGCGTTGGTAGTGCTGGCAAACAAGATTATTGCGGCAGCGGTGGCCTGTGTCAAGAAGTACTTTGTGGTCGCTTCAACCGCTCGGGGGTGATGATGCTGTGTTATCAGTGGGATGATGGCTAGAGTATTAATTTCAAGCCCTATTCATGCTAAAAGTCAGTGGGAGCTGGCGAAAGTGAGGGTTGTCCCTAAGCCGAGGCTGGACAGAAGGATGGCAAGGACGAAGGGGTTCATTAGTAAAGGAAGGGCTTTAACCAACATGTTTGGGGTATGGGCCCAAAAGCTTATTTAGCTGACCTTACTAGAAAGTGGTGTAGTGGAAGCACCAAGAGTTTTGATCTCTTGAGGATGGGTTCGAGCCCCTTCTTTCTAAGGAATTGGGGGGACTTTAACCCCCATGGTTCACTCTATCAAAGTGGCCCTTAGGCATTCAGGCACAGTTCCGTTACAGCTGAGGGGGAAGGCCTGCAAAGGCGATCGGGAGGGCAAGGTGTCAGAGAACCAAGGCAAGGGTTAGGGGCAGAAAATTTTTCCACACCAAATGTATGAGCTGGTCATACCGGAAGCGGGGGTAAGAGGCACGAACTCAAAGGAATACAATGGATAGTATGGATGCCTTAGTCATCAGGTTAAATGCTGTAAGTTCAGGCAAAAGAGGGAAGTGAGATGCTCCCAAAAATAAAACAGCCGAGAGGGTATTTATAAGAAGAATGTTGGCGTATTCTGCTAAGAAAAAGAGGGCAAAAGGTCCGCCGGCGTACTCTACATTGAAGCCGGAGACCAGTTCAGATTCACCTTCAGTCAGATCAAACGGGGCCCGGTTCGTCTCGGCAAGTGTTGAAATATACCATATTGCAGCCAGAGGCCAAGCGGGGGCAGCTAGTCAGATGGCTTCTTGGGCTACACTAAAGGTTTGAAGAGTAAAGCCGCCGGTAAAGATAATGATGCTTAGTAGAATAAGGCCCAGGCTAACCTCGTAGGAGATGGTTTGCGCGACAGCCCGAAGGGCCCCAATAAGAGCGTACTTTGAATTTGAGGCTCAACCTGAACCAAGAATTGAGTATACGGCGAGGCTGGAGAGTGCTAGGACAAATAAGATCCCAAGATTAAAATCAGCAACTGGATAGGGGATAGGCATAGGCGCTCAAAGGGTGAGGGCTAGGGTCAGGGCAAGCATGGGGGTGGCTAAAAAAAGGAAGGGGGAAGAGGTCGAAGGACGGACGGGTTCTTTAATGAAAAGTTTGACACCGTCAGCAATGGGTTGAAGCAGGCCGTAGGGTCCAACGATGTTAGGACCCTTTCGTAGCTGTATGTAGCCAAGCACTTTTCGTTCGATTAGCGTCAGAAAGGCCACTGCAAGAAGAACAGGCACAATATAGGTTAGGGGGTTAATAATATAAGTAAACAGGGTTGCGATCATAGCTGAGAAGAGGATTTGAACCTCTGGGGAGAAGATCTTAGGCCTTCCGCAATCACCGGGCTCTGCCATCTTAGCGCGCCGTTATCTTGGGCTGTAAAGGTGTGCCCCTTTGTCTAATTTAGTTGTCTTCATCAGGTAGGGGTGGGGCATACCTTTAGCATGGGCCCCGTCTTTTCGGTCCTTTCGTACTAGAAAAGGTCACATCATAGATAGAAACTGACCTGGATTACTCCGGTCTGAACTCAGATCACGTAGGACTTTAATCGTTGAACAAACGAACCCTTAATAGCGGCTGCACCATTAGGATGTCCTGATCCAACATCGAGGTCGTAAACCCCCTCGTCGATAGGGACTCTGGGAGAGGATTGCGCTGTTATCCCTAGGGTAACTGGGTCCGTTGATCGGCATTGCCGGATCATATTTGGTCAGAATTTCTGTTGCTTGGAAAAGTTATTCTCGGCTTTAGGAGATCATGCTCCCATTCCACATGGGGGCTGTTTTTTCCCCCGCGGTCGCCCCAACCGAAGACAATTAAACGAGGTGCCACTAAGTTCTTACCTTTAAGATAGGTTGCTTAACATGGGCTGTCTAGTGTCTAAAGCTCCATAGGGTCTTCTCGTCTTATGAGAATATCCCCGCTTCTGCACGGGGAGATCAATTTCACTGACTTGGAAAAGGAGACAGCTTAGCCCTCGTCTTGCCATTCATACAGGTCTCCATTTAAAAGACAAGTGATTGCGCTACCTTTGCACGGTCAAAATACCGCGGCCGTTAAACATATAGTCACAGGGCAGGCGGGACCTCTTATTTCTAGATCTCAAGAGGCGATGTTTTTGGTAAACAGGCGAGGCTTGTGTTTGCCGAGTTCCTTCTTATCCTTTAGGTCTTTCCCTGTTGCACTCCAGTGTGGGGTTAACGATTGGTAGGATGGGGTTTGCTAGTAGTTTGTCTAGTCCATAGTTCCCTCTGGCTTTGGGTTCGTTAATAGTCGGCGGGGGGTCCGGTCCGAGTTACACAGGTGCGGGGAGAGGGTGGAAGTGCCCTCTTGTTACTCATTTTAGCATGGTCGCTTCCACGTGAGGGCGTGGAACGGTCTATTAGATTTAGGGGGTAAGATTTTTTATCAGAATAAAAGGGTGTTGAGGTGTCTGAGCTTTAACGCTTTCTAGGAAGGTGGCTGCTTTTAGGCCCACTAAAACATAATTCCTTACTTAATATGATCTTTAACCTCCTGTTAAGGTTGTGCCCTTGTTCAAAGGAGCTGTACCTCCTTTGACTAACTCCCCCAACTTTCCGGTGCCAAGGTGGGTTACACTAAGGAGGGTGGGTAATTTGGGGGGCTGAACTTCTATTCATTTCTTAGACAACCAGCTATAACTAGGCTCGGTAGGTTTATCACCTCTACTCGGAGCTCTTCCCACTCTTTTGCCACAGAGACGGGTTGGCCCTATAATAGGCTGTCTCGGAGTAGCTCGTCTAGTTTCGGGGGCTTAAACTAAAGTTCTCTTTGCTTAAGTAATGCTGGCCAAATCATGATGCAAAAGGTACGAGAGTTAGTCTCTGCTGCGTTGTGCTTTTATGGGTTGTTTCATTTCTCTTTCAACTTTCCCTTGCGGTACTTTTTCTGTTGCTTCTAGGTCCTTTTCTGTCTCCCCTACTAAGGTGGAAAAATGGTTTGATGTTGGGGTATTAATTCATGGGGGTCTATGTATGTTGTGGTTTTAAACCAAGTGTATGAGCTAGTTAATCGGCTCAGGGTAGCTCGATTTGCACGGGCGTCTCCTCGGTGTAAGGGAGGTGCTTTACTGTCTTAGCTATACTCTGATTTTTCCAAGTGCACCTTCCGGTACACTTACCATGTTACGACTTGCCTCCCCTTTGTCCGATGATGCTTTTATGAACTAAAGAAATGGACTTGGGGAGAGTGACGGGCGGTGTGTGCGCGCCTCAGAGCCAGTTTCGACAGGACGCTCTTGTTCCCGCCTACTGCTAAATCCACCTTCAGGGACTGGTTTCACAGTCCCCTCCGTGATGCTCTAAATTAGAGAATGTAGCCCATTTCTTCCCTCCCCATACGCTACACCTCGACCTGACGTTTTGGGTTTTACCCATTTTGCATACTATATTTCCTTCACAGGGTATGCTGACGACGGCGGTATATAGGCGGGAATGGCAAGGGGAGGTGAGGTTGAACGGGGGTTATCGGTTCTAGAACAGGCTCCTCTAGGTGGGTCTGAGGCACCGCCAAGTCCTTTGGGTTTTAAGCTGGCGCTTGTAGTCCCCTGGCGGACAGCAGTTGTATCTTACTGTCAAATTTTACGGCTAAGCATAGTGGGGTATCTAATCCCAGTTTGTTTCATAGCTGTCGTGGGTTCAGGCGAAGCGGGTAAAGCTACTTTCGTGAAGGGGCTTCGTCCCTCCGGGCGCGTATAACAGCCTTGGGGGTGTTCGGCTTTAGTCTTTTAAACCCTAACCACACTTTACGCCGATGTCTATCCACTTGGGCCTCTCGTATAACCGCGGTGGCTGGCACGAGTTTTACCGGCCCTGTTAACCTTAACTAAGTCAAGCTTTCGCTTATGGCTTAATGTTTATCACTGCTGAGTTCCCTTGGGGGTGTGGCTTAGCAAGGCGTCTTGGGCTACCTGGGCAGGTGCGCCTGATGCCAGCTCCTCGTCCCCGGACGGGGGATTAAGGGCATCCTCACAGGAGTGCGGAGACTTGCATGTGTAAATCCGGCCAAAGCTGATAGTAAAGTCAGGACCAAGCCTTTGTGCTTGCGGGGCTTTCTAGGGCCCATCTTAACATCTTCAGTGTCATGCTTTACTTAAGCTACGCTAGC